CACAGAAACTTTTTAGATTATGGATCCACTACCAGAAATTCAATGCGTAATCTCAGCATTCAATGTATATTCCTGAATAATCTAATTTTTCAATTATTCAACCATTTCATTTTACCAAGTTCAACATTAGCCAGATTAGTAAACATTTATATGTTTCGGTGCAACAACAAGATATTATTTATAACAAGTAGTTTTCTTGGTTGGTTAATCGGTCACATTTTATTCATTAAATGGGTTGGGTTGATATTATTTTGGATACAGAAAAATTATTCTATTCAATCTAATAAATACTTTGTGTCAGAGTTTAAAAATTTGATAGCTCGAATCTTTAGTATTCTTTTATTTATCACTTGTGTTTACTACTTAGGTAGAATGCCATTACCCATTGTGACTAAAAAACTGAAAGAAAGCTCAGAAACAGAAGAAAGGGTAGAAAGCGAAGAAGACCACGATGTAGAAATAACTTCTGAAAAGAAAATGAGAGAGACTATAGAGGAACAAAAAGGATATACTAATTATGAAAATTCTTATCTTGATATTTATCAAGAACCCTCAGAATTAGAAAGTAAAGAAGAAAAAAGTATTAGCTGGTTTGAAAAACCTCTTGTGACTTTTCTTTTCGATTATAAACGATGGAATCGTCCATTACGATATATAAAAAATGATCGATTTGAAAATGCTGTACGAAATGAAATGTCACAATATTTTTTTTATCCATGTCCGAGTGATGGAAAACAAAGAATATCTTTTACATACCCACCTAGTTTATCCACTTTTTCAGAAATGATAGAGCGAAAAATGTTTTTGTACACGACAGAAAAACTATTTCATGAAAACGAGAATTTATATAATAATTGGATTTATACTAATGAACAAAAAAAAGAGAATCTGAGCAGTGAATTAATAAATCGAATAAAAGTTCTAGAAAAACAAACAGGATCTCTTGTTCCAGATGTGCTAGAAAAAAGAATCAGATTATACAATGATGAAAATGAAGAAGGATATTTGCCTAAAAAATACGATCCTTTTTTAAGCGGGCCATATCGCGGAAAAATAAAAAAATTCTATTCACGTTCAATGATAAAGGATTTAATAATTTCCGCAAGGGATTCCATTACAGAGGATTCGATTTGGATAAATAAAATTCATAGTCTACTTCCTAATAATTATCAAGAATTTGAAGATCAAAAAAATGAATTTGTTAATTCTGAGGAATTATTATCGACACATATTGATAATTCTTTAACCCCAATACCTCGAATCGGCGAATTTTCTTCGGAATATCAAACCCAAGAACAAAGAGGAATTGATTCCGAAAATCAAGCAAAAGACTCGAAATTTTTATTCAATGCAATTACAAATGATTCAAATAATGAAACAATTAGAAATAAATTTATTGCAATAGAAGACATCAATAAAAAGGTTCCTCGATGGTCATACAAATTAACCGATGACTTGGAAGAAGAAGAAGAAGAAGAAAATCAAGAAGAGCCAAAAGAGGATCATGAAATTCGTTCAAGAAAAGCCAAACAGGTGGTAATTTACACCGATAAGGATCAGGATGCCGATACTAGTAGTAGTAATAATAGTGATCAAGGAGAAGAGGTATCTTTGATACGTTACTCACAACAATCGGATTTTCGTCGGGACCTAATCAAAGGATCCATGCGTGCTCAAAGACGTAAAACAGTCACTTGGGAAATGTTTCAAGCAAATGCGCACTCGCCACTTTTTTTGGATCAAATTGATAAAACATTTTTTTTTTCCTTTGATTTCTCCGAAATGATGAATCTTATTTTTAGGAATTGGATGAGGGAAGAATCAGAAATTTTGATTTCCGATTCTGAAGAGGAAGAAACTAAAGAAAAAAAGAAAAAAAACAGGGAAAAAAAAGACGAAAATGAGCGTATAGCAATATCAGAAGCCTGGGATACCATTATATTTGCTCAAGCAATAAGGGGTTTGATGTTAGTAACCCAATCCTTTTTGAGAAAATACATTAAATTGCCATTCTTAATAATAGCTAAGAATATTGGACGTATGCTATTATTACAATTCCCCGAGTGGTATGAGGATTTGAGAGATTGGAATAGAGAAATGCATATTAAATGTACTTATAATGGTGTTCAATTATCAGAAACGGAATTTCCCCAAAATTGGTTAACAGATGGTATTCAGATAAAAATTCTATTTCCTTTCTGTCTGAAACCTTGGCAAGGGTCTAAGGTAAGATCCCATCATAGAGATAAAAAAGAGGAAAAAGACAATTTTTGTTTTTTAACAATTTGGGGAACAGAAGTAGAAGTACCATTTGGTTCTCCACGAAAACAGCCTTCTTTTTTTGAACCCATTTTTAATGAATTCAAAAAAAAATATATAAAAGTGAAAAAGAAAATTTTTCTAGTTCTAAAAGTTTTAAAAAAAAAAATAAAATGGTTTATAAGAGCCTTAAAAGAAAAAACAAAATGGATTCAAAAAATAGTTCTAATTATAAAAGGAATAATAAAAGAATTTGAAAAAAGAAACCCAATTCTATTATTTGAATTAAATAAAAACGAGCCGGTTGAAAGTGAAAAAAATTACATAATTAGTAATAATAATAATAAGAATAGCCAGGAATTGATCATTCCAATTCAATCAATAAATTGGACAAATTATTCACTTGTAGAAAAAAAAATGAAAGATCTTATTGATAGGACAATCACGATCAGGAATCAAATAGAACAGATCAAAAAGGACAAAAAAAAAATAATTCCAATTCCTGATATAAATATTATTAGTCCTAACAAGACAAATTTTAATGATAAAAAATCCAAATCGTGGAAAGATATTTGGCTAATATTCAAAAGAAGAAAGACCCGATTAATACGTAAATTACATTATTTTATAAAATCCTTCATTGAAAGAATATACATTGATATCTTTCTATATATTATTAACATCCTCAGGGTCAATGTACAATTTTTCGTTAAATCAATAGAAAAAAAAATGGAAAAATCCATTTCTAACAATAAAACTAATCAAGAAGGGACTGATATTGATGAACCGAATAAAAATATGATTCCCTTTATTTTGACTATAAAAAAGTATCTTTTTAATATTAGTAGTAAGAATTTAAATCCTTATTGTGATTTATCCTCTTTGTCCCAAGCATATGTATTTTACAAAATATCACAAATTCAAGCTAGTAACAAATATCACCTGAGACCCGTACTTCAATATCATGGAACTCATCTTTTTCTTAAGGATCAAATTAAGGATTATTGTGAGACACAAGGAATATTTGATTCCAAATCAAAACATAAGCAAATTAATATTAATAAGTCTAGAATAAATGAATGGAAAAGTTGGTTAAAAAGCCATTATCAATACAATTTATCTCAGACTAAATGGTCTCGATTAGTACCTAAAAAGTGGCGAAATGAAGTCAATCAACGTTGTATAATTCAAAATGAGAATTCAATGAAATTGAGTTCATATAAAGAAGAAAAAGATCCATTAATTTCTTATGTAAAACCAAAGTATTACAGAGCAAATTTATTGATGGGTGGTCAAAAAGAAAAATTTAAAAGAAACTGTAGATATGATCTTTTATTACATAAATATATAAACTATGAAAATAGTGAGGACTCGTATATTTCTGAATTACCATTACAAATAAATAGAGATCGAGAAATTTTATATTCATATAATTTAAATACACAAAAACCTCAATCACTTTATATACTAATGGATATAGATCTTAGTGATTATCTGGGAGAAGAATATTATATATACAGAAAAAAAAATCTGGAGAAAAAATATTTCAATTGTAAAATTTTCCATTTTTTTATTAGACAAAATATGAATATTGATACCTGGGTCAATATGCATATTGGTACCAAGATTAATAAAAATACTAAAACTAGAATTAATAGTTATCAAAAATTTTATAATAAGAATATTTTATCTCTCACGATTCATCAAGAAATCAAAACATCCAAATCGAATCAAAAAAGAAACCTTTTTGATTGGATGGGAATGAATCAAGAAAAGTTATATCGCCACATATCAAATCGAAAACCTGAGTTCTTCCCAGAATTTGGAATACTTTATGATACATATAATGCATATAAGATTAAACCATGGATCATACCAATCAAATTACTTCTCAATTTTGACGTAAATGAAAATTCTAATCAAAATAAAAATATCAATGAAAATAAAAAAAAAGATCTTCATATATCATCTAATAAAAAAGAATATTTTGAATTAGAATTTAAGAATCAAGAAAAAAAACAACAATCAAGTCAAGTGAATCTTGAATTCGATGTACAAGAACAAAAGAAAAAAGATATGGAAGAGGACTACATAGGATCATCAAACATTAAAAATAAAAAAGGTAGAAAAAAAAAACAATACAAGAGCAAGAAAGAAGCGGAATTGGATTTATTCCTGAAAAAATATTTTCTTTTTCAATTAAGATGGGATGATCCTTTAAATCAAAGAATGACCAATAATATCAAGGTATATTGTCTCCTACTTAGATTGGTAAATCCAAAGGAAATTGCTATATCCTCGATTGAAAGAGGAGAAATGAGTTTAGACGTAATGGTGATTCAGAAAGATCTAGCTCTTACAGAATTGATAAAAAATGGAATATTGATTATCGAACCAGTTCGTCTATCTATAAAATGGGATGAAAAATTGATTATGTATCAAATCATGGGTATCTCATTGGTCAATAAGAATAAATACCAAATTAATGGAAAGTGCATAAAAAAAAAATCTGTTGATAAGAATGATCTTGAAAAATCCATTACGCAACAATATAGCAATATATTTGTAAATGAAAACAAAAATTATTATGATTTCCTTGTTCCTGAACATATTCTATCTACTCGACATCGTAGAGAGTTGAGAATTCTAATTTGTTTCAATTCTAGAAATAAAAATGGAGTAAATGGGATTTCACTATTTGGTAATGAAAACTATGTAAAGAACTGTAAACAATTTATGAATGAAGATCAGTATACTCATACAAACAAATTAATGAAATTCAAATTGTTTATTTGGCCAAATTATCGATTAGAGGACTTAGCTTGTATGAATCGATATTGGTTTAATACCAATAATGGAAGTCGTTTTACCATGTCAAGGATACATATGTATCCGCGATTTAAAATTAACTGATAATAGATGATAGTGATTTAATATCGTATCAATTAGATCTAGAAATGAATCGACGAAATCCTCTTAGATACAAAGAAATTGAAATTATTCAATTTCGCGAATGCAGAAATGTATTATCCCTTTTTATCCAATTATCCAAATCAAATTTTAAATTTGATTTGGATAAAAAATAAATACAAATTTTTCTGTATACTTAATTAAAACGACTAGTATTATTATATTATTAAATCAACTATTATTACGTTTATTATTCCTGATCGGTAAATAGAAAAAAGATATATATAAGAATTTCTTTATTTTATGGTCAAAAATTCATTCATTTCAGTTCTTCCACAAGAAAAAGAAGAAAACAGGGGATCCGTCGAATTTCAAGTATTCAGCTTCACTAATAAGATACGGAAACTTACTTTACATCTCGAATTGCACAAAAAAGATTTTTTATCTCAGAGGGGTCTTCGAATAATTCTGGGAAAACGCCAACGATTACTAGCTTATTTGGCAAAGAAAAATAAAGTACGTTATAAAAAATTAATAGGTCAACTGGATATTCGAGAGCAAAAAACTCGTTAATTTGACTGCAAATTTTTGGAAATGAATTTCGATTCGAAATTCATTCATTTTCATTTATGAAATTTCTATTTTTATTATTATTTATTGTTAGAATATTTTATTAGTATATTATTAGTATTAGAATTACTAGATATAAGAATTATTACTAAGAATTAATTATTAGATCTTGCATTTTAATGAACCTCGTTTTGAGAAATTCATGAAATAATGAATCGAGGAAAAAGATATGACTGTACCGGCTACAAGAAAGGATCTCATGATAGTCAATATGGGTCCTCAACACCCATCAATGCATGGTGTTCTTCGACTGATCGTTACTCTCGATGGTGAAGATGTTATTGACTGTGAACCCATATTGGGTTATTTACACAGAGGGATGGAAAAAATTGCGGAAAACCGAACAATTATACAATATCTCCCCTATGTAACACGTTGGGATTATTTAGCTACTATGTTCACAGAAGCAATAACTGTAAATGCGCCAGAACTGTTGGGAAATATTCAGGTACCTCAAAGAGCCAGCTATATCCGAGTAATTATGCTAGAGCTGAGTCGTATAGCTTCTCATTTATTATGGCTTGGGCCCTTTATGGCGGATATTGGCGCGCAGACTCCTTTTTTCTATATTTTCAGAGAGAGAGAATTGATATATGATCTATTCGAAGCTGCCACAGGTATGCGAATGATGCATAATTATTTCCGTATAGGAGGAGTAGCTGCTGATCTACCTTATGGCTGGATAGATAAATGTTTGGATTTCTGCGATTATTTTTTAACGGGAGTTGCCGAATATCAAAAACTTATCACTCGCAATCCCATTTTTTTGGAACGAGTTGAAGGAATAGGTATTATTGATGGGGAAGAAGCAATAAATTGGGGTTTGTCAGGACCCATGTTACGAGCTTCTGGAATACAATGGGATCTTCGTAAAGTTGATGATTATGAGTGTTACAATGAATTCGATTGGGAAGTCCAATGGCAAAAGGAAGGAGATTCATTAGCTCGTTATTTAGTACGAATCGGTGAAATGATAGAATCTATAAAAATTATTCAACAAGCTCTGGAAGGAATTCCTGGGGGGCCCTATGAAAATTTAGAAGTACGACGCTTTGATAAAACAAAGAATTCGGAATGGAATGATTTTGAATACAGATTCATTAGTAAAAAACCTTCACCCAATTTTGAATTATCGAAACAAGAACTTTATGTTAGAGTAGAAGCCCCAAAGGGAGAATTAGGAATTTTTCTAATGGGGGATCAGAGTGTTTTTCCTTGGAGATGGAAAATTCGTCCGCCTGGTTTCATCAATTTGCAAATTCTTCCTCAGCTAGTTAAAAGAATGAAATTGGCTGATATCATGACAATACTAGGTAGTATAGATATCATTATGGGGGAGGTTGATCGTTGAAATGATAATCGATACGAGGGAAGTACAAGCTATAAATTCTTTTTCTGGATCAGAATTCTTAAAAGAGATCTATGAACTCATATGGATCCTTGTCCCTATTTTTATATTGATATTAGGAATTACAATAGGCGTGTTAGTAATTGTGTGGTTAGAAAGAGAAATTTCCGCGGGGATACAACAACGTATTGGGCCTGAATACGCCGGCCCATTAGGAATTCTTCAAGCTCTAGCAGATGGAACAAAACTACTTTTTAAAGAGGATATCCTCCCTTATAGAGGAGATATTCGATTATTCAGTGTGGGACCGGCTATAGCAGTCATATCAACCCTACTAAGTTATTTAGTAATTCCTTTTGGATATAATCTTGTTTTATCCGATCTCAGTATAGGTGTTTTTTTATGGATCGCCATTTCTAGTATTGCTCCGATTGCGCTTCTTATGTCAGGGTATGGGTCGAATAATAAATATTCTTTCTCAGGTGGTCTACGAGCTGCTGCTCAATCCATTAGTTATGAAATACCATTAACTCTATGTGTGTTATCAATATCTCTACGTGTGATTCGTTAAAAAATGGGCTTTCCCCCTTTCCTTTATTTCGAATATAGGAAAAAGATTGAATGTATTGAATAAGTATCTTTATTTTTTTATTCATCATTCGGGTGGATAAGTTAAACCAGATAGTTATATGAGTGAAACAAAACAGCTTAGAAATTCGCAGTAAGATGATTAAATCTCATTCCCTATGTACAAGAGTAAAGTGGAAGTAAATATAAACAGCATAAAATAAACTGTTTACCCCAAGACTGAGATTGTTTCATTAGTCATCGTGTCTTGAAGCGGGTGCAAAAGATCAAGTGTATGGAGTTTATACTACTGTCTTGTATGTATTACCATACCGGGATCAATCAAAAATTAGTGGACGGGTAGAAACACCAAGATACGCAAAAGATTAGTAATACAGATAATGTAAAATATCAAAAGAAGTTAGTTAAGGTATTTCTACATAAATAAAACGAATCATAATAAGGACTTTAAATTAGTAGAAATGATCAAGCAGTACTTATCCACGATTCCGATCTAGAGTATGTTCCTATCCACTGATTAAAGAAATGACTATCAAGAACGAATTAATCCCTTTTTCCTTTTTATTTATTTTTAAGAATATCGAAACAAGAATAGGAACAAAAGAAATGATGAGTGTAGAATGAATGATAAAAATGAATAAGAAATAAGAAAAAATTTTTATTTTATTTATTCTTTCTACATACATACATATATAATTTTTATCATGATTCATGAACTAGTGTCTAATTCTTTTTCATAATCAAAAGATATGAACTGAAATAAATATCTATTGATACAACAAGTATTTTATTGAAGGAATAAGTTAAGTTATTACTCAAAAAAAAGAAAAAAAGGGATGAGATCAATTCAGAAGCAGTTTTTATTTGTTATTCTAGCAGACAGAATTCCATCGGTCTAATTTGGGACTCTTTGATATGTCTTTATTATATCCATTCTACCCAACGAATGGATACTGAAATTCATGGTAATATTGAACGAGTCCTTACATTTATTTGTGACCATAGAGGAGCCGTATGAAGCTGAGGTCTCACGTACGGTTCTGGAGTAGCGATGGGAACAGTAATGTTATCATCGACTATGATTATCTAATAGTTCAAGTACAGTTGATATAGTTGAAGCCCAGTCCAAATATGGTTTTTGGGGGTGGAATATTTGGCGCCAACCTATTGGGTTTATAGTTTTTCTAATTTCTTCTCTAGCGGAATGTGAAAGATTACCTTTCGATTTACCAGAAGCAGAGGAAGAATTAGTAGCAGGTTATCAAACCGAATATTCAGGTATCAAATATGGTTTATTCTATGTTGCTTCTTACCTAAATTTATTAGTTTCTTCATTATTTGTAACAGTTCTTTACTTAGGTGGATGGAATTTATCTATTTTACCTATTTTATTTATTCCCGATATTTTTGGAATAGATAAAATGGGGGGGGTCTTTGGAATGATAATCGGTATTCTTATTACATTAGTTAAAGCTTATTTGTTCCTGTTTATTTCTATTACAACAAGATGGACTTTACCGAGGATGAGAATGGACCAACTATTAAATCTTGGATGGAAATTTCTTTTACCTATTTCTTTGGGTAATCTATTATTGACAACCTCTTCCCAACTTGTTTCACTATAAATAATAAATAAGAGAATACGATAATGACATTATAAATTCATAATAACCTATCTTAAACAAGAGAAAGAAACATCAACTTATTTATTTCATAGATATTTACAATATGTTCCCTATGGTAACTGGATTCATGAATTATGGTCAACAAACAGTACGAGCTGCAAGGTATATCGGTCAAGGTTTCATGATTACCTTATCCCATACAAATCGTTTACCTGTAACTATTCAATATCCTTATGAAAAATTAATTACATCGGAACGTTTCCGTGGTCGAATCCATTTTGAATTTGATAAATGTATTGCGTGTGAAGTATGCGTTCGTGTATGTCCTATAGATCTACCCGTTGTTGATTGGAGATTGAAAACAGATATTAAAAAGAAACAATTGCTTAATTATAGTATTGATTTTGGGGTATGTATATTTTGTGGTAACTGTGTCGAGTATTGCCCAACAAACTGTTTATCAATGACTGAAGAATATGAGCTTTCCACTTATGATCGTCACGAATTGAATTACAATCAAATAGCTTTGGGTCGGTTACCTATGTCAGTAATTGGAGATTACACAATTCAAGCAATTAGGAATTCAAGGCAAATCAAAATAGACAAAGATAAATCTTTGGATTCAAAATCAATTACTAATTATTAAATTTTATATAATATAAGCAATCGGATAAGCAATCGGGGCTTTTTTATTTTAATATTGATTAATTTAATCAATAACTAGAACTCATAACTATTGATTGTTGAGAATTACTGTTTAATTTTAATGAAGAAGATTGAAATTTCAAATTAAGAGAATTATTTAGTTCATTCCTCTATAATCACACTACATTAAGATTCAATTAGTAACATATCATATACAAGAAAAAAATGGGGTAATTCCTTTTTCCTGGACTATTCAATAAAGTCATGAAATATTTCGACTTATTTATCTCTTACATTATACATAATGGGTTTAACTGGACCAATACATGATATTCTTGTAGTATTTCTGGGATCAGTTCTTATATTAGGAAGTCTAGGGGTAGTTTTATTTACCAATCCTATTTTTTCTGCCTTTTCATTGGGATTGGTTCTTGTTTGTATATCCTTATTATACATTTTATCGAACTCCTATTTCGTAGCTGCTGCGCAGCTCCTTATTTATGTAGGTGCTATAAATGTTTTAATCATATTTGCTGTGATGTTCACAAATAGTTCCGAATATTATAATGATTTCCACCTTTGGACTGTTGGGGATACGGTTACTTCGTTAGTCTGTACAAGTATTCTTTTTTCACTAATTACTACTATCCTAGAGACATCATGGTATGGGATTATTTGGACTACAAGATCAAACCAAATTATAGAGCAGGATCTAATAAGTAATGTTCAACAAATTGGTATTCATTTATCAACGGACTTCTTTCTTCCATTTGAACTAATTTCTATAATTCTTTTAGTTGCTTTGATAGGTGCAATTAGTATGGCTCGTCAATAATGAGTACAAATTCTTAGAATTATAAATTCTAAATGAAAAATAAAAGAATGTCTTGTTTTATCATGTCTTATTTTTATAACACTTATTTTTATTTTCATTCATATATTTTTCATTCATATATATTATATTAACATATTTAAGTGTAGTATAAAAATTATATGTAAAAAAAAAAATAAATAAACTACTATAAGATAAGCAAAGCTTTTAATTGTATCTATCACCAATACCTTATTTTTTATTTTGTTCTGTAATTATTTTATTTATATTGGAATTGTTTGAATGAATATTCATTCATATTGAACTGAATCCAGATTGATAAGGAGTTAGTCAATGATGTTTGAGCATGCACTTTTTTTGAGTGCCTATTTATTTTCTATCGGTATCTATGGATTGATCACAAGTCGAAACATGGTTAGAGCGCTTATGTGTCTTGAACTTATACTAAATTCGGTTAATATAAATCTCGTAACATTTTCTGATTTATTCGATGGCCGTCAATTAAAAGGAGACATTTTCTCGATCTTTGTTATAGCCATTGCAGCCGCAGAAGCAGCAATTGGACTAGCTATTGTTTCATCAATCCATCGTAACAGAAAATCAACTCGAATCAATCAATCGAATTTGTTGAATAAATAGTTGTAATCATATAATCAGATATAATTAATAATATACTGTTTTAATGTAGAATAAAATTATTTATTCTTTTTTTATTATTATTAATTTTCTTTTATTATTAGTTTTAATAATTTATAATATTATTAATTTTGATATTCACTAATTTTAATTAGATTAACAAACATGTACGACTAGTATTACCATATATTGCTTTGTTGAAACAAAAATTAAAGTTTATTGGTCCTTTTTCGCGAACATATCCAGAAATAGATTGATTCTAAAAAATTCTGGTAAACCACTGATTTGTCTGGTATCTATAATATATAATTCATTTACTACTGATTTTTTTACCAGATCAAAATATTTTATTTTCAAAACTGAAATTTATAGATCCAATGTCACATTCAGTAAAAATTTATGATACATGTATAGGATGTACTCAATGTGTACGAGCTTGCCCTACGGATGTGTTAGAAATGATACCTTGGAACGGATGTAAAGCTAAGCAAATTGCTTCCGCACCAAGAACTGAGGACTGTGTAGGTTGTAAGAGATGTGAATCCGCTTGTCCAACAGATTTTTTGAGTGTTCGTGTTTATTTATGGCATGAGACAACCTCTAGTATGGGTCTAGCTTATTGATTGATACGTTACAAAAAACTCCACTTGAATCGTTTGATTCCTTTTTTTACCGACAAAAATCCGTACTCAGAATAATATATTTTCTTGAGTACGGGTTTTTATGGTCAAAGCGTATCTTGTCTTTACTACGAGTTATTTTCCTTGGTTAACAATAATTGTAGTTTTTCCGATATTTGCGGGTTCCTCAATTTTTTTTCTCCCACATAGAGGAAATAAGGTGATTAGATGGTATACTATATGTATATGCCTTTTAGAGCTCCTTCTAACGACCTATGTATTTTGTTATCATTTCCAATTGGACGATCCATTAACACAATTGGGGGAGGATTATAAATGGATAAATCTTTTTGATTTTCACTGGAGATTGGGAATCGATGGACTTTCTATAGGACCCATTTTATTGACAGGGTTTATCACTACTTTAGCGACTTTAGCGGCTTGGCCAGTTACTCGAGATTCACGATTGTTTTATTTTCTGATGTTAGCAATGTACAGCGGCCAAATAGGATCATTTTCCTCTCGAGACCTTTTACTTTTTTTTATCATGTGGGAGTTAGAATTAATTCCCGTTTACTTACTTTTATCTATGTGGGGGGGTAAAAAACGTCTTTACTCAGCTACAAAGTTTATTTTATACACTGCGGGGGGTTCTATTTTTCTCTTAATAGGGGTTTTGGGTATAGGTTTATATGGTTCCGACGGGCCAATATTGAATTTTGAAACATTAGCTAATCAATCATATCCCATAGTTTTGGAAATTCTATTATATTTTGGCTTTCTTATTGCTTATGCTGTCAAATTACCGATTATACCCCTACATACATGGTTACCAGATACCCATGGAGAAGCGCATTACAGTACATGTATGCTTCTGGCTGGAATCTTATTAAAAATGGGAGCGTATGGATTGATTCGAATAAATATGGAATTTTTACCCCACGCTCATTCTATATTTTCTCCATGGTTCGTGATAGTGGGAACGATACAAATAATTTATGCAGCTTCAACCTCTTTCGGTCAACGTAACTTAAAAAAGAGAATAGCCTATTCCTCCGTATCTCATATGGGTTTTATAATTATAGGAATTGGTTCTATAACCAACGCGGGGCTCAATGGAGCCGTTTTACAATTAATCTCTCATGGATTTATTGGTGCTGCGCTTTTTTTCTTAGGAGGAACAGGCTGTGATAGAACGCATCTTGTTTATCTTGACGAAATGGGGGGAATATCCATCCCAATGCCAAAATTATTTACCTTGTTCAGTAGTTTCTCGATGGCCTCTCTTGCATTGCCGGGAATGAGTGGTTTTGTTGCGGAATTAGTAGTATTTTTTGGAATAATTACCAGTCCAAAATATCTTTTAATGCCAAAAATACTAATTACTTTTGTAATGGCAATTGGAATGATATTAACTCCTATTTATTTATTATCTATGTTACGTCAAATGTTCTATGGATACAAATTATTTAATGCTCAAAAGTCTTATTTTGTGGATTCTGGGCCACGAGAACTATTTGTTTCGATTTGTATCTTTTTGCCCGTAATAGCAATTGGTATTTATCCGGATTTTGTTTTCTCGCTATCAGTTGATAAGGTACAAGCTATTGTATCTAATTACTTTCATAGATAGTTTTGATGAATAAAGCAAAGCGAAGAGTCGAATAATTATACGATTTTCCATTTTTTAAAATAGTTCGCCCTACAACGCAAAAGAAGTGAATTAAAATGGAAATGAGATGTATCTCGAGTTTTTGGAGTTTTTGAGAACCATTTATCATTCAAAAAGGGGATTAAATGGTTCTCAAAAACTCACACAAAATTTATATTATATGGAAGGATCCCCTGATGTATTCTCTTTAAATAGTTTACTCAATTAGATAGGAATGAGAATGAACCATAACTATGTAAACCTATTCCTAATAGATTAACCCCAAAATAGCATATCCAAATTATAAGAAATCCTATAGAAGCTACAATTGCCGAATTAATACCTTGAAAATTTTGGTTTGTTCTGGTATGTAAATAAATTGCATATATAGTCCAAGTAATAAATGCCCATGTTTCTTTAGGATCCCAATTCCAATAAGATCCCCATGCTTCATTAGCCCATACTGCGCCAGAAAGTATGCCTATGGTTAAAAAGGTAAACCCTAGACTAATGACACGATAACTCCAATAATCTAATCTTTGAGTGAATTGATATTTATAATAGTTTTTAAATGAAAGAAAAGAAGTATTTTGTAAAACATTTCTTTTATCATGCAAGTGAATTGCACCAAAGAAAAATGAGCTAATTAAGGAATTTTTACCCTTATAAAAAATATTGATGTTTTTTCGAAATGTAATGACTAAAAGAGCAATTGAAAATAAGGATCCAAATAAAAGAGCTGCATAGCTCAATAACATCATACTTACGTGCATCATCAACCACTGAGATTGCAAAGCGGGTACTAATATTGCGGATTGATGCATTCCAGTTGAAAAACCAGAAGTGGCGAAACCTTGGGTAAAAATCGCACTTGGCGCCGTTATTGCGCTTAAATAATTTTTATTTTTATGATTTTTAAAATACAGAATCATATGAATAATGAGGAAACTCCACGAAAGGAACATTAATGATTCGTATAAATTACTTAGCGGAAAATGTCCCGAATAAATCCAACGAATAACTAATAAGCCCGTTATAGATAAAAAAGTAGCTATCATCCCCTTTTCTGATGAATTACATAGCCCTTCGATTTCATGAACTAATAAATTCATCAAATGAATCATAATAACAACGGAAATAATCGAAAAAGAGATATGAGTTAATATATGTTCTAGAGTCACAAATATCATAAATAAAAAAAAATGGTCCAATTACTTACAGAATGAAAATCAGGAATTGAATACATTACATTATAGGATTTATTGTATTCTTTTTATATTTTATATTAGAGCATGCCGCCACTCGGACTCGAACCGAGATGCTCTAGCACTGCTTCCTAAGAGCAGCGTGTCTACCGATTTCACCATGGCGGCTTGCTTAAAATAATAATAGCTCGTAGAGCTTGAATCGTCCAGATTTAAGGCAATATGGTTTCGAAAATAAAAATATTAGAATAGATTTTCTTTTTCAATGAAAAAGAAATAGAATTTGATATGTATCACAATTTCATTACTAAGTCCAAATAATTTATCGAAATAATATTTCGATAACTTGGTACCATTAAATGGGATAATATTATTTATAGTATACTGGTACATAATTTATGATAAGATCGATTTATTATGAAACCGATTAAATATTGGCCTAATAAATACATAAAAAAATTGGCCTAATAAATACATAAAAAACAAAAGATTTGCAATCGATATTTCGATTTCACTATACTTTTCACAAAAATTATATATATATATAATTTTTGTGAAAGATTAATTGGTAAGAAAAAATTTATGTACCGTGAATGCTAATTCTAGAATAATGAAAAATAATGAAAATAGAAATATTCAATATATATTAAAACCAGTAAACTAGAACTCAATAAACGGAAGAATTCTTATTTTTTCTATATATTAGAACAACTAATTATATTACAACAACGAGTTTTAAATTATATTGAATTGAGAACATTAGTTATTTTATTTATTTTATAAATTCTTTTTTCTAGCCATATTAATTCAGATTATTCCAAGGCTTTATTATTTGTTTGTTTGCCGTACAAAAAAACTTTTTGAATTTCCTGTCGAAACAGACTTAGCTAAAGAAAAAGCTTTAACTGCAGCCAAATATCCTTTTTTCTTCCAAATATTTTTACGAATACGTTTTTTTGATATAGAAGTACGTTTTTTTGGAACTGCCATTCAAAAGCCAAATTACTAATTTTTATTGTTGTATGTGAAAGACATGTATTGACGGATCGTTCTTTTTATTCATTATCTATACTTAATTTTATAGATAATGTAATTATTTTTCATAAGATATAAATACTTTTTGTCTGATAATACTATCTATTTATATAACTATCTTATATATATATTATGTATTTTATTAATAGAGTTTGGATTGGGTAAAAAAACTTCCCTAATAATCATTTTTTATTTTTTATTATATTGTATATTGAGTCAAACTATTCGCATATACTAGATCCATACATATTTGAATCAAGCACTATTTTTGGTATAACTATTTTTTCTTACTATACTATATCGTTATAAATTATCAAAATAGTACAACTATTAAAAAATAGTTATATATTAGATTCTGTATCTTAATAAATATTTTTCTTTAATTAATAACTAAATAATAGTCTTGATCCAGTTATTTGGTCATATTATTTGACCAAATAAATTAGAATTTTTTGAATTTCTCAAAAAGATATGATATGAGAAAAGTGAGATCAGACTAATTAAAATTAATAATAATAATATTTGAGTTCTTTCTAAAAAAGATAAAAATTGCTGAATCGAAAACAATAACAATTAATAAGAATAAAAAAATTAAAAATTGATTTTATTATGGAACATACATATCAATATGCTTGGATAATACCTTTCCTTCCACTTCCTGTCACTATGTCAATAGGATTTGGACTTCTGCTTGTTCCAACAGCAACAAAAAATCTTCGTCGTATATGGGCTTTTTATAGCATTTTATTTCTAAGTATAGCTATGGTTTTTTCCGTCAATTTAGCTATTCAGCAAATAAATGGAAGTTTTATCTATCAATATCTATGGTCTTGGACTATTAATAATGATTTTTCCTTAGAATTCGGATACTTAATCGATCCACTTACTTCCATTATGTCAATATTAATCACTACTGTTGGAATCATGGTTCTTATTTATAGTGATAATTATATGTCTCACGATCAAGGATATTTGAGATTTTTTGCTTATATGAGTTTTTTCAATGCTTCCATGTTGGGATTAGTTACTAGTTCTAATTTGATACAAATTTATATTTTTTGGGAGCTGGTGGGGGTGTGCTCCTATTTATTAATAGGTTTTTGGTTCACACGATCAATTGCAGCAAGTGCTTGTCAAAAAGCTTTTGTAACTAATCGGGTAGGGGACTTTGGTTTATTATTAGGAATTCTGGGTTTTTATTGGATGACAGGTAGTTTCGAATTTCGAGATTTGTTCGAAACATTTAATAAGTTAATTCATAATAATGGGATAAATTCCTTATTTGCTACTCTATGTGCTTTCCTGTTGTTCGCCGGTGCAATTGCTAAATCTGCGCAATTCCCCCTTCATGTATGGTTACCTGATGCTATGGAAGGGCCCACTCCTATTTCAGCTCTTATACATGCCGCTACTATGGTAGCAGCGGGCATTTTTCTTGTAGCTAGACTTCTTCCTCTTTTCACGGTTATACCTTATATAATGAATTTCATTTCTTTAATAGGTGTAATAACACTACTATTAGGAGCCACTTTGGCTCTTGCTCAAAGAGACATTAAGAGAAGTTTAGCCTATTCTACAATGTCTCAATTGGGTTATATTATGTTAGCTCTAGGTATAGGTTCTTATCGGGCTGCTTTATTTCATTTGATCACTCATGCCTATTCTAAAGCATTATTATTTTTGGGATCGGGGTCCATTATACATTCAATGGAACCCATTGTTGGATATTCACCAGATAAAAGTCAAAATATGGCTCTTATGGGCGGTTTAACAAGATATGTTCCAATTACAAAAACGACTTTTTTATTAGGTACACTTTCTCTTTGTGGTATTCCACCTCTTGCCTGTTTTTGGTCCAAAGATGAAATTCTTAATGATAGTTGGTTGTATTCACCGATTTTCGCAATAATAGCAACTTTCACAGCGGGATTAACCGCATTTTATATGTTTCGAATATATTTACTTACTTTCGAGGGATATTTACATGTTCATTTAAAAAATTACAGTGGAATTAAAAACAGTTCTCTATATTCCATATCTTTATGGGGGAAAGAAGCACAAAAATTGATAAAGAAAAATTTACTTTTATCACCAACGAATAGTAATGCAAGTGTTTCCTTTTTTTCGAAAAATATATATAAACTCGATGGGAATGTAATAAATCAGATACGAAATTTTAGTACTCATTTTGGAAAAAAATACGCTTCTATCTATCCACATGAATCGGATAATACTATGCTATTTCCACTGCTTATATTGGTACTATTTACTTTATTCGTTGGATCCATTGGAATTCCTTTTGGTCAAGGAGTAATGCATTTAGATCTATTATCCAAATGGTTGACTCCACCGGAAAACTTTTTCCACATGGATTCTCATCATTCTGAGAATTGGTATGAATTTATAAAAAATGCAATTTATTCCGTAGGTATAGCATCTTTTGGAATATGCATAGCATCCATCCTTTATGGGTCTGTTTATTCATCTTTCCAAAATTTTTATTTAAAAAATTCCTTTGTGAAAATGGGTTCTAAGAGAATTTTATTGGATCCAATAGTAAATGCGATATACAATTGGTCATATAATCGGGGGTATATAGATTTTGTTTATACAACAATCTTAACTAGGGGTATAAGAGTATTGTCTGAACTAAGTTATTTTTTTGATAGATGTGTAATTGACGGAATTATAAATGGTATTGGTATTGGAAGTTTCCTTATAGGAGAGGGGTTAAAATATATCGGAGGTGGACGAATTTCATCTTATCTTTTTTTATATTTATTTTATTATGTATCAACTTTTTTACTAATTTATTTTTTGAGTTTATAAGAATGGATTCTTATTATTTTTTTATTAGAATTGGAGTTTTAAACTTATATAAGATACGAGATAAAAATAAGGGAGAAATTATTAAGAATTTAAAAATATCATAACAATTTCTTTATTTCTTCGTTTTATATTTATTATTTATTTCTTTATATATATATAATATGTATATTATGTATATATTATATATATAATATTTTATAATATTTTAATATTTATAATTGATATAATTTATAATTTCGATAATAGCATATTCAATTAAATTTTCATCTTAGAAAAAAAAAATTAATAATACTTTTTTTATATTTCTAAAAGTTTTCCTATTTTATTTATATTAAAATCAGACAAATTATATATACAAATTATATATATTATATATATATAAATAATACTATATAATATAAACCTATTATATAAACACTAAAGACTTGTTGTTGCACCGAAACATATAAATGTTTACTAATCTGGCTAATGTTGAACTTGGTAAAATGAAATGGTTGAATAATTGAAAAATTAGATTATTCAGGAATATACATTGAATGCTGAGATTACGCATTGAATTTCTGGTAGTGGATCCATAATCTAAAAAGTTTCTGTGATTGTTCCAGAAGAAATGAAACAAAAGATAGGGTAGAACTAGGACAGTTATTGTATGAGGTCTACCCAATGCTAGATGCAGAGGCGCATAATAGATCGATATGAACATCATGAGCTGTCCCGTAATAAAACCAGTTGTTGCTGATATCTCCTTCTCGGTTCCTTCTTCCATAACCCGAGCTCGGAGAAGGAAGAGATAAGAGGGTCCTATGGAGAATATGGTCAGAAATCCATAATAGAGTCCGACCACAACGACCGAATTTATTATCTTCATGCATAAGGATAATAGATTACCTAGTAGAAAAGATTTCAAAATCATCACAAACCTCCCTTTTTTCTTTTCTATTGCAATTTCTCGATTATTATATGATGATTTCTTAACTTTCCATATATAGAAAGAGATGGACTATAAATGACATCTCTTATGTTTTTGATACCAAAGGGATATTAAATGAATGGAATTGGGATATAGATGGAATATAATGAAAATAGAGCCACTTTGAGGTTCACTATGAAATGAGGCATGGAACGGAGCCATTACGAAGAAGTTCCAGGAGTTACGAAGGAAGCTTCGGACTCATATTGTTCATGGG